AAATATATTATTAATACATAAATTATTAAAAAATTAATAATACTAAATTTTTTATTTATTAATAAATTATTTAAATTTTAAATAATTAAATTAAAATAATAATTAAAAAATTAGTTTTATTTTTATTAAAAAATTTAATTAAATAAAATTTTACATATAAAAATTTTTGTAATTATATAAATTTTAAATAAATTTAATATTTTTTTATATTAATTTTATAGTAGTAATTAATTTTATTATTTTAATTTATGTTAAATTTTAGTTATTATTTAAAAATATTGGTTAAATTTGTGCCAGCAATCGCGGTTATACAAATATTATAATTAAATTAGTTTTAATTAAAGTTAAAATTAAAAAATAATTTTTTTTTAATATAAAATAAAAAGTAAATTTTTAAGTGAAATTTAAATTTTATTAAAATTTTATATCAAAAATTTTTGAATCTTTTAAAATTTAAAAATAAACTAGGATTAGATACCCTATTATTTAAATTGTAAAATAAAAAAAATTAAGGTAGTATTAATTAATTTTTTGAAACTTAAAAAATTTGGCGGTATTTTAATCTGTTTAGAGGAATTTGTTCTGTAATTGATAATCCACAAATATTTTACTTTTTTTTATTTTAACTTATATATCGTTGTCATCAGAATATTTTATAAGAATAAAAAATTTTCTAAATTTTTTATTAAAAATTATGTCAAATCAAGGTATAGTATATGAAAAAGTAGAAATGAATTACAATAAAAATTATTTATATGGATGATTAATTTAAATATTAATTTAAAGGTGGATTTAAAAGTAAATTAATTTATAAAAATTAATTGATTAAAGTTTTAAAATATGCACATATCGCCCGTCGCTCTCGTTATATAATAAAAATTTAAATGAGATAAGTCGTAACATAGTAGGAATATCGGAAGATGTTTCTAGAAATACAATTTAAAGCTTAAGTAGTAAAGTATTTTATTTACATTAAAAAGAAATATGTGCAAATCATTTTGAATTGAAATTAAAAATTTAATTAAAAATTATGAGTAATTTTTTTTTTAATAAAATAATTAATAAAAATATTTTTTTTTGTTTTAGTAAATAATAAATAAAATAATAAGGATTAATATATTATTTTTATATATTAATATATTTATAGTTAAGAGTAATGAAATTGAAAATTGAAATAATATTGAAAAATTAAATTAAAAAAAAGAATAATTTATTTTTTGTTCCTTGTGTATCAGGATTAATTTAATTTTAAATTTTAAATTTAAATTATTTATAATTTAAAACATTAAAAAGTTTTTAATTTTTATTGTATCAAAAATATAATATAAAAATTTTTAAAAATGAAATGTTAATTGTTTTTAAAGTTATATAATTTTTAAAGAAATTAATTTAATTAAAAAATAAATTTTAATTATTAAAAAATAATTTAGTTTTATTTTAATAAATTTAGTTTATTTTTATATTTTAAGGGTTGAGCTTTAAAATAAAAAATTATAAAAAATATTTAAAATTTTAAAAAATAAATAGTCTTAAAAATAGATAATTTTAGTTAAAATGTTTTAATTAATTTTTTTAAAAAAAGTTTTATTTTTTTTTAATTTTTTATTTAAAAAGTTATTTTAATAATAAAAAATAATGTAAGAATAATTAAATTAGTAGTTTTATATATTTTTAAAAAATAATTTTTTTTTTGATTTTTAAATATTATAAATTCGGCAATAATTATTTTTATTTGTTTAACAAAAACATTGTTTTTTTTATATTTTTAAAAAATAAGACCTGCACACTGAGAATATTTAAAGAGCCGCGGTAATTTGACCGTGCAAAGGTAGCATAATCATTAGTTTTTTAATTGAAGACTGGAATGAAAGGTTTGATAAAAAATAAGCTTTATTGTATTTATAAAAATGAATTTATTATTTTAGTAAAAAAACTAAAATAATTATAAAAGACGATAAGACCCTATAAAGCTTTATAGAAAAATTATTAAAATTTTTTTTAGAATATTTAAAATTTTATAAATTTTATTTATTTTATTGGGGTGATTTAAAGATTAATTTAACTCTTTTTATAAATTATCAGTTTTAATTGTTTTATTTATGATCCTAAATTTTTAGATTAATAAATTAAGTTACTTTAGGGATAACAGCGTAATTTTTTTGGAGAGTTCAAATCGATAAAAAAGTTTGCGACCTCGATGTTGGATTAAAATATAATTTAGGTGTAGAAGTTTAAATTTTTAGTCTGTTCGACTATTTAATTTTACATGATCTGAGTTCAAACCGGTTTAAGCCAGGTTGGTTTCTATCTTTATAAAATTTATTTTATTTTAGTACGAAAGGACCAAATAAAAAATTTAATAATTTATATTAATGAAATAAATTAATTTATTAAAAAAAAATATATTTATATTAATTATAAATTAATTATTATTGCTATTTTGGCAGATAAGTGCTTTAAATTTAGAATTTAAAAAAAATAGAATATTTTTCTATAAATAGTATTGATTATAAATATTGATTTTTTTTTACCTTTTTTAAGAGGGCTAATATTGATTATTTGTGTAATAGTTAGTGTTGCTTTTTTGACTTTATTAGAACGTAAAGTGTTAGGGTTTATTCAGATTCGAAAAGGGCCAAATAAAGTTGGCTTATATGGAATTTTACAGCCTTTTTGTGATGCAATTAAATTATTTACAAAGGAACAAATTTTACCAATTTTTTCTAATAGTATTATTTATTATATATCTCCTATTTTTTCTTTATTTTTATCATTATTTATTTGATTATGTATTCCTTATTTAGTTAAATTGTATTCTTTTAATTTAGGGGTTTTATTTATTTTTTGTTGTATAAGTTTTGGTGTTTATATAGTTATGTTAGCTGGGTGATCTTCTAATTCTTTATATGCTTTATTAGGGTCTTTACGTTCAATTGCTCAAACTATTTCATATGAGGTTGCTTTAGTGATTATATTAATAAGTTTATTATTTTTAATTGGAAGTTTTAATTTAATTTTTTTTGAAATTTATCAAATTAATATTTGATTTTTTATTTTATTTTTTCCTATTGGATTAATATGAATAATTTCAAGTTTAGCAGAAACAAATCGTACTCCTTTTGATTTTGCAGAAGGGGAGTCAGAATTAGTATCAGGGTTTAATGTAGAATATGGTGCAGGAGGATTTGCTTTAATTTTTTTAGCTGAGTATGCAAGTATTCTTTTTATAAGTATATTATTTTCTTTATTATTTTTAGGTTCAAATGTTTTATCTTTTATTTTTTTTTTAAAGTTAAATTTTATTTCTTTTTTATTTATTTGGGTTCGTGGGGCTTATCCTCGTTATCGTTATGATAAATTAATAAATATAGCTTGGAAAAGTTATTTGCCTATTGTTTTAAATTTATTATTTTTATTTATTGGGGTTTATATATTCATTTTTTAATAATTAAAAATAGTATTAAAGTTAATAGAAAATTTAGATTTCTATTTTTTGTTTTCAAAACAAATACTTATTCAAGTTCATTAACTAATTTAAATTATATAATAAATAAATTAAAAAATTATTATAAAACATTTATTTTTTTTTTATTTTATTAAATTTTCTCATCATAAAGAAATAATTGGGTTAAAGATAAAATAAGAAAAATATAAAATTGTTAAAAATTGTCCTGTTAGAATATAAGGGTCTTCAACAGGGCGTGCACCAATTCAGGTTAATAAGATTACTGTAATAGTTATCATTCAAAATAAAATTTGATTGATTGGGTAGAATTGAGAACTTTGAAAGATGAACTTATTTGTAAAAGGTAGAATAAATAAAATTGCAATTGAAAAAACTAATGCAATTACCCCTCCTAATTTATTTGGGATTGATCGTAAAATTGCATAAGCAAATAAAAAGTATCATTCTGGTTGGATATGAGGGGGAGTTACTAAAGGATTTGCTGGAATAAAATTATCGGGATCTCCTAATATATAAGGGGCAATTAAACAAACTAAGGTTAATCCTGTTAATAAAATTATAAAACCAAAAATATCTTTGAAAGAGTAGTATGGGTGAAATGGAATTTTATCTACATTTCTATTAACACCTAAAGGGTTATTTGATCCTGTTTGATGAAGAAATAAAAGATGAATTATTGTTAAAGCTATAATAATAAATGGGAATAAAAAATGAAAAGAGAAAAATCGAGTTAAAGTTGCATTATCAACTGCAAATCCCCCTCAGAGTCATTGAACAAGATCAATTCCTATATATGGAATTGCTGATAATAAATTTGTAATAACAGTAGCTCCTCAGAAAGATATTTGTCCTCATGGTAATACATACCCTATGAATGCTGTACCTATAGTTAAGAAAAATAATACAACTCCTACTGTTCAAGTATATAAATATTTATATGAACCGTAATAGATTCCTCGTCCAATATGTAAATAAAGGCAAATAAAAAAGAAAGAAGCCCCATTTGCATGTAAAGTTCGTAATAATCAACCATAATTTACATCTCGACAGATTTGATTAACTGAATAAAAAGCAAGTTGAATATCAGCTGTATAGTGTATAGCTAAAAAAATTCCAGTTAATACTTGAATAATTAAACATAATCCTAATAATGACCCAAAATTTCATCATCTTGAAATATTTGATGGAGCAGGTAAATCAATTAAAGCATTATTTATAATTTTAATTAATGGGTGGGATTTTCGTAAAGGTTTATTCATTTAATTATTTATTTTTGGGCGTATAGGGCCTTCAAAAATATTAGTAATTTTTACTACTGCAATTAAAGTTAAAAATAAATAATTAATTAATATAATTGTAATTAAGTTTATTGGAAAATTGTATATTTTATTTAATAAAAAATTATTTTCTAAAAAGTATATTTTTATTGTTTCTAAATTTAAAATTTCAATGTTATTAATTTTATTAAAAAATAAAAAATTTTGGTTAAAGAAAATAAAAAATATTAAAATTATTAGTGTATAAATTATTATAAATCTTAAATTTTTAAAATTAATTTTAAATTTAAATTCTTCATTTGATGCAATTGATGTTATATATATAAATAGAATTAATATTCCTCCTAAAAAAATTAAAAATAAAGAATAGGAGAATCAAAAAGATTTAATTATTATACCTGAAAAAATTACAATTAGTATTGTTTGAATTATTAATATAAAGCCAATTGATAATGGATGATTTATAATAGAAAAAATTATTGATGAAATAATTAATAAAAAGAAAATAAAATTTTGTATAATTTAATTCAGAAAATAGTTTATTTAAAATATTAATTTTGGGAATTAGTGAAAAATATTTATATTTTTTTCTGATTATATTTAAAAAAAAATAATTTTTAATTTTGGTTTACAAGACCAATGTTTTTATTAAACTATTTAAATAAAATGTTAACAATTTTAATTATATTTTTTTTTTTAATATTCTTTTTAGGGGTGATTTCTTTTATTTTTTCTTATAAACATTTATTAAATATATTATTAAGATTAGAATTTATAGTATTATGTTTATTTATTTTTTTATTTTTTTATTTAAATCTTTTAAATTTTGAACAATACTTTAGAATATATTTTTTAGTTTTTTCTGTTTGTGAAGGGGTTTTAGGTTTATCAATTTTAGTTTTTATAATTCGTTCACATGGTAATGATTATTTTTTAAATTATTCTTTTTTACAATGTTAAAATTTTTATTTTTTTTATTATTTATAATACCTATTTGTTTTATAAAAAATATATTTTGAATGGTTCAAAATATATTTTTTTTTCTGTTTTTTGTATTTTTTTTTATAAATTTTAATTTGCAGATATTTAATATACAGTTTTTTTTTGGGATAGATTTGTTATCTTTTGGATTAATTTTATTAAGAATTTGAATTTGTGGGTTAATAATTATATCTAGAAGTAGTGTATTATTTTATAATATTAATAAAAATTATTTTTTATTTAATATTTTATTACTTTTATTATTATTATTATTAACTTTTTTAAGTTTAAATTTGTTTATATTTTATATTTTTTTTGAAAGTAGTTTAATTCCAACTTTATTTTTAATTTTTGGATGAGGGTATCAGCCTGAACGATTACAGGCTGGTTTATATTTATTATTTTATACACTTTTTGCTTCTCTTCCTTTATTAATAGCTTTATTTTACATTTTTAAAAGATTTAATTGTTTAAATTTTTTGTTTTTTAAAGAATTTAGACTAGAAAATTTTTTGTTATATTTTTTTTTAGTTTTTGCTTTTTTAGTAAAAATACCTATATTTTTAGTTCATTTATGGCTTCCAAAAGCTCATGTTGAAGCCCCTGTTTCTGGGTCAATAATTTTAGCAGGGATTTTATTAAAGTTAGGGGGTTATGGGTTAATTCGAATTTTTCCATTAATTTTAAATATATCAATAAAGTTTAATGTTTTTTGGTTAATTTTAAGTTTAATAGGGGGATTTTTAGTTAGATTAATTTGTTTACGTCAAATTGATTTAAAAGCATTAGTGGCTTATTCTTCTGTTGCTCATATAAGATTAGTAATTGGTGGTTTAATAGTATTATTAAGATGAGGGTGAGGATTTTCTTATTCTTTAATAATTGCTCATGGGTTATGTTCTTCTGGATTATTTTTTTTAGTAAATTTATTTTATGAACGGTTAAGAAGTCGAAGATTAATAATTAATAAAGGGATATTAAATTTTATGCCTAGAATTTCAATATGATGATTTTTGTTATGTTCAAGAAATATAGCGGCCCCTCCTTCTGTAAATTTATTAGGTGAAATTGGCCTTTTAAATAGAATTATTGGCTGATCAAAGATTTCAATAATTTTATTAATTTTAATTTCTTTTTTTAGTGCTGCTTATTCTTTATATTTATATTCTTATAGTCAACATGGAAAATTTAATGTTGGAAATTACTCGTTTTCTTTTGCATTAAATCGAGAATATTTAGTTTTATTTTTACATTGGTTTCCTGTAAATTTTTTAATTTTAAAAAGTGATTTAATAGTCCTTATATTTTAGATATAAAAAAAAATAATATTAAAATTAATTAAAATTATAATATATAAATTTTAATTTTTTTTTAATTAAAAGATTATATATACATATATATTATATATATATATAATATATATATATATATATATTATATATATATATATATATATATATATGGTGGAAAAATAAGTATTATTAAAATATTATTATTTATTTATATTCTTTAAAAAAATTAAATTTATATATTATATGAATATCATTATTTTTAATATAATAATATATATAATAATATATATATATATATATATATATATTAGACATATATTATATTTTATTAAAATAAAATTGATAATTAATTTTTTTTAAATTTTATTTTTAAAAATTTTATTATTTTTATATAATTTATTATAAATTTATTTTATTTAAATAGTTTATTAAAAATATTGATTTGTGGTGTCAAAGATATAAGATTTTTATTTTAAATCATGGAATTTATTTCTATTTGTTTCTTATCTTTTATTTTTTTATTTTTTTTTAGAATAAGTACTTTTTTTTTAGGGTTGATTTTTTTAATTAATGATTTTGTAATTTTTTTAGAATGGGAAATTTTTAGTATAAATAGTACAATAATAATAATAGTTTTAATTTTTGATTGGATTAGACTTTTATTTATGTCTTTTGTTTTGCTTATTTCTTCTTTAGTTATTTATTATAGAAAAGATTATATATCAGGAGATGTTTTTATTAATCGTTTTATTTTATTAGTATTATTATTTGTTTTTTCAATAATAATACTTATTTTAAGACCTAATTTAATTAGAATTTTATTAGGGTGAGATGGGTTAGGATTAGTTTCTTATTTATTAGTTATTTACTACCAAAATGTTAAATCTTATAATGCTGGTATATTAACAGCTTTATCTAATCGGTTAGGGGATGTTGCTTTTTTAATATCTATTGCTTGGATATTAAATTATGGAAGATGAAATTTTTTGTTTTATTTAGATATAATAAAAAATGACTTTGAAATAAAGATAATTTGTGGAATAGTAATTTTTGCTGCTATAACTAAAAGTGCACAGATTCCTTTTTCTTCTTGGTTACCGGCAGCTATAGCTGCTCCAACCCCTGTTTCTGCTTTAGTTCACTCATCAACATTAGTAACTGCTGGAGTTTATTTATTAATTCGGTTTTCTCCTTTGTTAGCAAATACTTTAATAAGAAATTTCTTAATATTAATTGCTGGGGTAACAATATTTATAGCAGGTTTGGGGGCTAATTTTGAGTTTGATTTAAAAAAAATTATTGCTTTATCAACACTTAGACAATTAGGATTAATAATAAGAATTTTAAGTTTAGGCTTTTATAAATTAGCTTTTTTTCATTTATTAACCCATGCTTTATTTAAGGCCTTATTATTTATATGTGCAGGGGCTATTATTCATAATATGAAAAATTCTCAAGATATTCGGGATATAGGAAGTTTAAGAATTTATATACCTTTTACTATTTCATGTTTAAATATTGCTAATCTTGCTTTATGTGGTTTCCCTTTTTTAGCAGGGTTTTATTCAAAAGATGTAATTTTAGAAATAGTATTAGTTTCACAAGTTAATTTATTTATTTTTTTTTTATTTTTTTTTTCTACGGGGTTAACTGTTAGATATTCTTTTCGTTTATTTTATTATTTATTTATTTTTCCTATAAATCAGTCATCAATAAATATTTTAAATGATAGAAGAAAAATTATATCAAAGAGAATATTTGGTTTATTAGTTTTTACAATTTTGGGGGGGGCTATATTAAATTGAATAATTTTTCCTTTTTCTTTTATAATATGTATAAGAATAATTTTTAAATTTTCAATTTTAATTACTTGTTTATTAGGGGGTTTAATTGGATTTTTTATGTCCAATTTAAAAAATTTTTCTTTAAATAAATCTTTAAATTTTTATATATTTTCTTTTTTTTCTTGTTCAATGTGATTTATGCCTTTAATGTCTACTGTAGGGGTAACTTATTTTCCAATTAATCTAAGTTTAAATTTATTTAAATTTATTGATCAGGGTTGAATTGAATTTTTTGGAACACAACAAATTTTTAAATATTTTTCTAAAATATCTATATTTTTACAAATTTTACAGTTTAATAATTTAAAGATTCATTTAGTTTTATTTATTTTTTGATTGATGTTTATTATTTTTTTAATATTTATTATTTAGTTTTAAATTTTGTTAAAACAAATCTAAGTAGCTTATGATATAGAGTATAGTTTTGAAGCAGCTAGGGAAATTTATTTAATTCTTAGATAATATGATTTATTTAAAATTAAATATTTTTATTTAGTATATTTTATAAAAGAACTAAATCTTTTTTTTTATAATGAAAATATAATGTTTTATTTTAAACTATATAAAAATTAGAAATATAAATGGAATTAAACCATTAAAGATAAAAGTTAGCAGCTTTTTCTTGAACACTCATATTTCTTTAATTGGAATTTATAATTATTCAATTTTATCATTAACAGTGATAGACCTCTTTTTGGTTTCAATTAAAAAATAAGGATATTTTTAATATCTTAAATTAGGTCGAAACTAATTACAATGATTTGCTTCTTATTTCATTAAATTATTTTTTATTAATTTAATTTTTTTTTGGGGATATAAATTATTAAGAATAATTAGAGTAAAGCTAATACTTTTTGAATGCAAATCAAATGTTATAATTAACTATATTCTTTTCTGTATTTATTAAAATGTTCAATTTAAAGAGCCTTGATTTCATTCATGATATAATCCAATAATTAAAATTAAGATAAAAATAAAGTTAGTATAGGTTCAAATTATTAAATTTGATGTTTTTAAAGTTAAAATTATTGGTAAAATTAAAGCAATTTCTACATCAAAAATTAAAAAAATAATTGCAATTAAAAAAAATCGAATTGAAAAAGGAAGGCGAGAAGAATTAAAAGGGGTAAATCCACATTCAAATGGTGAAAGTTTTTCTCGGTCTTTATTTTTTTTTTTTGATAATAATGTTGAAAGTCCTATAACAATAAAAGCAATAAAAAAAATTAAAATTCCTATTAAAAATAAATTTAAAATTATTTATATTAATTTAAAATTAAACTTTATGATTGGAAGTCAAATATACTTATTATATTATATAAATTTATTTTTAAAATTTTTTATTAAATTATCCACCCCATCAATAAATAGAGATAAATAAGAAAAGTCAAACTACATCAACAAAGTGTCAATATCAAGCAGCTGCTTCAAACCCAAAATGATGATTTTTTGAAAAGTGATTTTGTAAATGTCGAATTAAACATACTGTCAAAAAAGTTGTTCCAATTAAAACATGAAGTCCATGAAATCCTGTTGCTATAAAAAAAGTAGAACCATAAATAGCATCTGAAATTGTAAATGATGCTTCGATATATTCATAAGCTTGTAGTATTGTAAAGTAAACCCCTAAAATAATTGTAAAGAAAAGTCCTTGAGTAGTTTGAGAGTGATTATTTTCTATTAATCTATGATGAGCTCATGTAACAGTTACTCCTGATGATAATAAAATTGCTGTATTTAATAAGGGAACTTGAAAGGGGTTAAAGGGGATAATTCCTATAGGAGGTCATATTTTTCCTAATTCAATAGTTGGCGATAATCTTCTGTGAAAAAAAGCTCAAAAAAAACTAATAAAAAAGAATACTTCTGAAATAATAAATAAAATTATTCCCCAACGTAATCCTAATGTTACAGGAAAAGTGTGTAAACCTTGGAAAGTTCCTTCTCGAGAGATATCTCGTCATCATTGGATTATTGTTAAAATAGTAATTAAATTTCCTAATAGAAATAAATTAATGTCGTATTGGTGGAATCATTTAGTAAGCCCTGCAGTTAAGGTTAAGGCTCCAATTGCTCCAGTTAAGGGTCATGGGCTATAATTTACTAAATGAAATGGATGATTTGAATGTGCTATCATTAAAAATTTTTAAATAATTTCTCTAGAGTAAAGAGTTCTTAAAATTGTAAAAACATAAGATTGAATAATAGCTACAGCTGATTCTAAAATTAATAATAGTAATTGAGTAAAAATTAATAAAAAAATTAAAATTGTAGACAAAGAATTTCCTGTATTTCCTAGTAAAGTTAATAAAAGATGTCCTGCAATTATATTTGCAGAAAGTCGTACGGCTAAAGTTCCAGGACGAATAATATTTCTAATTGTTTCAATAAGAACTATAAAGGGTATTAAAATAGAAGGAGTTCCTTGTGGGACTAAATGGGCAAATATATGTTTTGTATTATTAATTCAACCAAATATTATAAAGCTTAATCATAAAGGTAAAGCTAAAGAAAGGGAAATTGTTAAATGGCTTGTTCTAGTAAAAATGTAAGGGAATAGCCCTAAGAAATTATTAAATAAAATAAAGGTAAATAAAGAAATAAACATAAAAGTTGTACCATTAAAACTATAAATTCCAATTAATATTTTAAATTCTTTATGAAGTGTATTAAAAATTTTATTTCAAAAAATTATTATTCGTGAAGGGAAAAATCAGAAGATTATTGGAAAAAATAAAATTCCTAGGAAAGAACTTATTCAATTTAAAGACATATTTAAAATATTTGTAGAGGGGTCAAAAATAGAAAAAAGATTTATTATCATTTTCAATTTAAAAAGTTTTGTGATATTTGTTTTTTATTATTAATATTTAAATTTTTATAATTAGGAATAAAGTTAAAATAATTTAAAATATTAAAAAAAATAAATAATAGAATAAAAAATAAAAATAAAATTGATCATAATATTGGTGATATTTGTGGAATTAAAAAATATCTTTATAAAAGATAATTTTAGTTTGACAAACTAATGTTATGGGTAAATTAACTAATTTTTTTAAATAAAAATTTTAAGAATAAAAATTATTTTGATTTATCATTAGAAGTATACACTATTTTACTATAAATTGGTTTAAGAGACCATTACTTGTTTTCAGTCATCTAATGTAATTTAGTAAAATTATAAGTTTAATTATATTATATTTGAGATTCATTTAATAAAATTATTTGTTGGAACACTTTCAATTACAATAGGTATAAAACTATGATTTGCTCCACAAATTTCTGAACATTGTCCAAAAAAAAGCCCAGATCGATTAATAAAAAAATTTGTTTGATTTAATCGTCCAGGGTTTGCATCAATTTTAACTCCTAATGAAGGAATTGTTCATGAGTGTAAAACATCTGTTGCTGTTACTAAAATTCGAATTTGATTTTTTGTTGGTAAGATAATTCGATTATCTACGTCTAATAATCGAAAAGAGTCTAAATTTAAATCATTTGATGAAATTATATAGGAGTCAAATTCAATATTTTTAAAGTCTGAATACTCATAACTTCAGTATCATTGGTGACCAATAGATTTAATAGAAAGTGATGGGCTATTAACTTCATCTAATAAATATAAAATTCGAAGTGAAGGGAAAGCAATAAATAATAAAACAATAGCAGGTAGTACTGTTCAAATTACTTCAATTGTTTGACCGTGTAATAAAAATCGATTATTTAGTTTATTAAAAAATAGTATTATTATTAAATAACCAACTAGTGTTGTTACTAAAATTAAAATTAATAAAGCATGGTCATGGAAAAAGTTTAATTGTTCTATAATAGGAGAATTTCTATCTTGTAGACCTAAGTTTGATCATGTTGACATTTTCTAATAAAAGATAAGTTTCTTTATATATGAAGCTTAAATTCATTGCACTATTCTGCCATATTAGAAAAATAAAATTAATTAGAAATTAATAAAGGTAATTCATTGTATGAGTGTTCCATTGGTGGTAGATTTTGATATCATTCAATAGATGAATTAAATTGTATTGGAAAAATTTGATTTCGATGGGTTCTTATGCTTTCTCAAATAATAAAAATGAAAAATAAAATTCCTAATATTGAAATTGTTGAGCCAATTCTAGAAATAATATTTCATGTTGTATAAGCGTCTGGATAATCTGAATAACGTCGAGGCATACCTGCTAATCCTAGAAAATGTTGAGGGAAAAATGTTAAATTAACTCCAAAAAATATAATTGCAAATTGAGTTTTTAGTCAATTTTCATTTATTGCTAAACCTGTTAAAAGAGGGTATCAATGTACAAATCCTGCTATAATAGCAAATACTGCTCCTATTGAAAGTACATAATGAAAATGGGCAACTACATAATATGTATCGTGTAAAATTACATCAATAGAAGAATTAGCTAAAATTACTCCTGTAATACCTCCTACTGTGAATAAAAAAACAAATCCTAAAGCTCAAAGAATAGATGGAGAATAATTAATTTGGGTACCATGAAGGGTTGCTAATCATCTAAAAATTTTAATACCGGTTGGTACCGCAATTACTATAGTTGCTGAAGTAAAATACGCTCGGGTATCTACGTCTATACCAACAGTAAATATATGATGAGCTCAAACAATAAATCCTAATAATCCAATTGATAGTATTGCATAAATTATTCCTAGAGTCCCAAAAGTTTCTTTTTTTCCTCTTTCTTGACTAATAATATGAGAAATTATACCAAATCCTGGGAGAATTAAGATATAAACTTCTGGATGACCAAAAAATCAAAATAAGTGTTGATAAAGAATTGGGTCCCCTCCACCAGCGGGATCAAAAAAGGAAGTATTTAAATTTCGATCAGTTAAAAGTATAGTAATTGCTCCAGCTAAAACAGGGAGTGATAGTAATAAAAGAACTGTTGTAATTACAATAGATCAAACAAATAAAGGTATTCGGTCGAGGGTAATTCCATTAGTTCGTATATTAATAACTGTAGTAATAAAATTTACTGAACCTAAAATTGAGGATACTCCTGCTAAGTGTAATGAAAAAATGGCTAAATCAACAGAGGCCCCTCTATGAGCAATTCTAGATGATAAGGGGGGATAAACAGTTCATCCTGTTCCCGCTCCATTTTCTACAATTGAACTAGAAAGAAGAAGAGATAGAGATGGGGGTAATAATCAAAAACTTATATTATTTATTCGAGGGAAAGCTATGTCAGGGGCCCCTAATATAAGTGGAACAAGTCAATTTCCAAAACCTCCAATTAAAATAGGTATAACTATAAAAAAAATTATAATAAAAGCATGAGCTGTTACAATAACATTATAAATTTGATCATCCCCAATAAAAGTTCCAGGGTGGCCAAGTTCAGCACGAATTAATATACTAAGAGAGGTTCCTACTATTCCAGATCAAGCTCCAAAAATAAAGTATAATGTACCAATATCTTTATGATTTGTTGAAAATAATCATTGTTGCAAAATTAAATAGATTAAATGGCTGATAAAAGTAATAGATTGTAAATCTATAAATAAGAAAATAAATTCTTTTTAATCATTATAAAAATTTAAATAATTTTTTTAAAAAAGAAATTTAACTTTATATTCATAAAAATGATATTAGACTGCAATTCTAAAGGAGTAAATAAATTTATTAAAGTTTATTTTTAAAAAAAAAATGGATAAAAAATTTATTTAAATTTTTAAAACTTAAAAAAACTTTTTTATTTATAACTTTGAAGGTTATTAGTTTATTTTAACTTAAAGTTTTTTAAAAAAATTATTAATTAAATAATAAAAAATAATAAGTTAATAAAAATTAATCCAAAAATTGAGATAAATAAAATTAATGCTTGAAATTTAAAATTTTTATTATTAATAAAATAGATAAAATTTATATTTCAATTTATTTCATTATGATTTAATAAAAATGCAGAATATGAAATCCGAATGTAAAAAAATAATGTAATTAAAGTAAAGTAAATTATTGTTAATATTAGGATAAAAAAGTTTAAATTTATTAGGTGTTCGATTACAATTCATTTTGGAAAAAATCCTAAAAATGGGGGTAATCCTCCTAATGAAAGTAATGGAATAAAAATAATTGTTTTAATTAAATTTTTAAAAGTTATAAAAGAAAAAATTTGATTTAAATTAAAAAATTTAAAATTATTAAAAATAATAACTACAGAAATTGATAAAAAACAATAAAATAAAAAATAAATTTTTCAAATATTTTGATTATTTAAAATTCTTGCAGTTATTCATCCTAAATGATTAATGGAAGAAAAAGCTATTAGTTTTCGTAAAGACACTTGATTTAATCCTCCAATTGCACCAAAAATCGTAGACATAAAAATAGAAAAAATTAAAAAATTAAAATTTATACAATAAGATAAAAGAATTATAGGGGCAATTTTTTGTCAAGTTATTAGAATTATTCTATTTATTCAATTTAAACCTTCTATTACAATTGGAAATCAGAAATGGAAAGGGGCCATCCCTATTTTTATTATTAGAGAAGAAATAAAAATGATATTAATAAAAAAGTTAAAGTTTTTTATTTTTAATGAGAAAATAAATAATAAAATAATTGAAAATAATAGGGTTCTTGAAGCTAAAGCTTGTGTTAAAAAATATTTTAAAGAAGCTTCAGAAGAAAATAAATTATTAGATTTTATTATTAAAGGAATAAAAGATAATAAATTAATTTCTAATCCTATTCAAATTCTAAATCAAGAAGAAGATGAGATTCTAATTAAAGTTCCTATTATTAATGTTAATAAAAATAATATTTTATAAGAATTTTTTAAAATTAAAAAGAAAAGGATTTATACCTTTATATGTAGGGTATGAACCTAAAAGCTTAATTAGCTTATCTTTTTTATTTTTTATATTTTAATGTAAGATGCATAAAAGATTTTGATTCTTTTAGAGATAGTTTAATTCTATTAAATATAAAAATTAATTAAAAGTATTATAATGAATATAATTTTAAATTATATAATATACCCTATCAAGGTATTCCTTTTTATCAGGCAATTCATT